AGCTTTTTAGATGATCCTTCTAGAGGAGGGGATTATACCAAATCTGCCTAATCTAGTTACTTCGTTCCATATTTCCATTCGAGGGATCCTGAGGAAAAGAATTTGGTTTCCACCGAGCTAAAACAATAAATATGCTGACGGTTCTAGTAAACCAAAACCGTCGTTTTCTAGCTATTTGGCTTCAATCTTCCCTTTACAACACAAAAATGGAAGATCTAGTTACGATTGGAAATACACTTTTGTTTTGTATCTTCATCCATAGATCCTTTACTCATACTCATTCAATTGGAAGATTTGATCCAATTGAAATAAAAAAAATTATGCTTCGCGATTCCATAATCCCATTTTGTATTCAATTTTGAATTGACCCTTGGATATAAATCGTGAGAATGTATAGTCTTCCTCAAATATGCTATTGAGGGAAAAAGGATTAAACCTTTTAAATTTAAGAAATAAAGTTTTTTTTTGATCTTGATCGGAATATGAAAAAACCGAAAGATCCCTTAACTATTTAAGTTATTAATCGAACGAATCGCACTTTTACCACTAAACTATACCCGCTACATATCTCCATTATTATATATGAATGAACCTTTTGCCGAACAAAGGAATGAGCAAAGGAATGAGATACAATTAAGATAGCATCAGACTCATGACAATTCTAGTGTTGGCACTTCGTCCCGCTGGAGGTACTTGAAAAAAATAGGCGAAGAACAGAAAGCAGCTTATTTAAATAAAACTTGACTTGATCATACTTGATCCTAATTCATAATATAATTTATATTATTTAATTATATATATATATATATAATTAATTAAATATAATTAAATTAAATAAAAATAAAATGAAAAGTCATCCTTTTCATTTGCTGGAAGTCATTACTGAACTGACATTCCGAATCCAGGGATTTATTAAAGCTGGACCATAACATAAAAATGATGAATTCCGCATTTCTTTTTTCGTTTTCAACTTCCCCTTCAACTGCCAGATCCTATGAATTTGAATTCGGATCAATCGGATCAATTGGATTTCAAATGTTCAAATAAAATAAAGCTTGTCCCTTGAACAAGTAAATGAGTTATGTTATATATGTTATAACATATGTGTGTTTCATTTTTAATATTGTTTAATATTAATTGTTATATGTATGTGTTCTTTTCCGGTTAGTAATTAAGTAAATTGAGAAAAAAATACTTATATTTATATACTTAATACTTAATAAGAATGTGAAAAATATTCTTTCATATTCTATAGTATTAATAGTATTCTTATTATTAGTATAGTATTAATAATACTAACTACTAAGAAATGGCACTTCTATCATAGGACTGGGGATAGACATTTTCTTTGTTGCTTCAATAACAACAAAGAATTTTTGATTTGATATCAAATCATACATAATTAAATTGTTTGATCTATGAAATGATTTATCAGAACAAAAAAAGAAATAATGTAATGGCCCGGCCAGTACTTAACCAGGCCGGGGGAATGAACCTTTCTTACAAAATCAAAGAAATGAAGTAAGGGATTCTGTCTATATCTATTCTATTGGGGATAAGATCTCTGTTTCGAATCATTATCTAAATTGAATTACTGATCAAATTCGTAGATATCTTATCCATTTTAATATATAATTATATAATTTAAAATTTGTTTTTAATATATTATTTCTATTATTTTTATATTATTATCGTTACTTTATCCTATCTTATAATAAATTATTACTAATAAATAATTAAAAAAAGAAAACGAGGTTTTTTTTGTTTCAATCTTTTTACTTCACATCACATAAAAAAAAATTTAAATTTTGAATTGGGAGAGATGGCTGAGTGGACTAAAGCGGCAGATTGCTAATCCGTTGTACGAGTTATTTGTACCGAGGGTTCGAATCCCTCTCTCTCCGTTCCCTCTGATCACTTCAGACTTTCAAATTTGAAAAAATGGGATCCTTTTATTTTTTCATCATAGGGAAATGTTAAATGTATGGAATATATAAAAAAAAATAAAGAAAACTCAACATTTTTTATTCCTCACGTCCAGGATTACGGCCCGGATCGTTAGATAAGAATCCGAAGATGAAGAGAGAAACAAAAAATATCACTACTGTGTAAACGAAGAGTTTGAGAGTAAGCATTACACAATCTCCAAGATTATTTTTTTTAGAAAAAGGAAATAGATTGCCTATTTTTTATCACATACGTTATTTTGGCATAACACCCCAAAAATGAAGTCTTTTCTTGAATCTTGAAAAAAAGTAATTTTCAACAAATTTCTTTATACTTTGTAATAAGATAATAAGGTAATAAGAAAAGAAAGGTTCTGATTCCTTCATTACCAAAAATGTTTGGCCATATCCGTTATTGGGTATTGTGGGTTCTTAGAAAATCCTTGTTTACTGGAATGTCAGAACGAGGAAATAAGTTGATCCAAATTTATCACCGCGGTCATTCAATTCAATATACAAGAATTTCTATTTTTGAATCGAGGGTTCATAATGTAAAACTTATCTGATCTTATCCATTTTTATTTTCTAATTTTTTTTCGAATAAATCATGAATTTTGCAGAGTATTCAAAATTTTATCGAAAACTTACAGCAGCTTGCCAAACAAAAGCTAATAGAAGAAATAGTACAGGTATGACAGGCATAACATCTACGATTGGATTGAAAAAGGCATAAGCCTCGGGCAATTTAGCGAAGAAAAAACTACTCGAATAAAGGGTGGAATTAAGACAGATACAGATTAAACTAAAGATATTAAGCATAACAAACATTTCATTCTTGTAGATTAGAAAATTTGATTTTGGTTGAGTTCTTTTTATGAAGGAAAAATGAAAAGGCGGGTCAAAAAATCCTTCTTTTTCTTCGAACTCTCCCAAATCAAAAATCTTTCCTTTCATTCTCAAATGAGAATACAAGGAATTATAGTTTCGTACAATATCTTAATTGAATTTTATGTAATGATCAATAATTTGATCAAGAATTTTTTGTGATTCTATATTTACATGTGTTGAATCCTAGCAACAATGTATTTCATATGTATTTGGGCTGGGATTGACGAATGACCAATACCAATATTAGTCTTTATTAGTGTCGAATAGAAATCTAAATGGGGCGTGGCCAAGCGGTAAGGCAACGGGTTTTGGTCCCGCTATTCGGAGGTTCGAATCCTTCCGTCCCAGATCGTCTCCATCAGAAACGAAAGATTCTTCTCTTTAACAATTTTCTGTTTAATCTTGCTTGGATATTGGATATATATAATGTGTGACCCAACCCCTTCTTTGTTCTGAATTCAATGTACGAGTAGAAATAAAGATATTTCTTTGAATTCTTAATTCAAAAAAGAATTGGGGGTGGATCATTCCCATTCAGAGTATGCTCATACTCATATTCATATTGAAGTTAGTTACTTAGGGAAACCTTGTGTTCCATACCCGTGAAATGGGAATTCGCACATGGTGCATTCTGAATTGAAATAGAAAAAAAAAGGTCTTTTTTCTATTCCATTCCCCAAGGAAAGCCTAAAGAAAATAAATGGTGTATCCCACACTTTATGTAGAGATTAAAGATTACGTAGTTTTTTGTATTAATTGCATTTCATCGTTCGTCTTAAAACTTCTAAGGAAAAAATAGGAAAAAGAAATTGATCTGGATCCCATTTTCCTTTTTTTGTATTTTAGCTTATTCAATTGAATAATTGGAAATCAATATAATGTAATGATTGGATGGATGAAAATTTATATATTCCATTTTTATGGAATTGGAGGAAAGATTCTTGAATCTGAAGTAAAACAAAATTGGTCTGTATGCTGTATAATAGATATTATGTATTATTATTGTATTGTTCTATTTCAGTAACAGCGGCCCCTTCCCTTGGTTAAGTCAAAAGGATCTGTGATCCTTTAAATATCATTGAAAATCTATTCTATTATTCTATTAAGTCTATTAAGTAAAGGCCTTTCTTTTTTAATTACTTTTTCATTTATGTGTTCGAAAAAAAAAGGGATGATCCTTTTTATGATTCATCATCCCGAACAATCTGTTGAAGATGTAAATAAGACTTAAGTAAACGCGTTTATTCGTCTTTTTTAGAAATCTGTTTCATTTGAGCCAATGACTATTCATGATTCCATATTGAATCAATTCCATACCGGTTCGAAATTTAATCAGAGGAATGTTATGGTAAAACTTCGTTTGAAACGATGTGGTAGAAAGCAACGTGCGACTTGAAGGACATGATTCGTTGTGGATTCTTACATCCACCATTTTCTATAGGAATGAAGATGCTCTTGAATCGACATAGTTTGTTCTGTTCTTGCTAGGAACCTAATTTGTGTTAGGTTGGTAAATAGGAATAGTACATAATGGAGCTCGAACAAAAAGTATTGATTCATTTATCGGGGGGAAGAATCTAGGGTTAGTAACAATTAATAAGTTAGACCAACTTTGTAAATATATCCTCAATATTGAAATCGAAGGGTTAAAATTCGAACAAGTTTGAAATAAAATAAAAAAGTAAAATTTGTCGAAATTGGTAAAACTTTTTCGATGAAAATGAAAAGTGTATTATATTACAAGGGAATTAATCTTTCGTATTATTCATAGAAAGAAATAACAAAAAACAAAAGGTATGTTGCTGCCATTTTGAAAAGGAATAAGTATCACCGAAGTAATGTCTAAACCTAATGATTTTACAAAGTAAAGAGAAAGGATTCCGGAACAAGGAAACACTATTTTCAATTGTCTCAATAATTTTCTTTAATTTTATTATAATGAAGAAGAAAAATAGATTCGAGACGAGACAAACAAAAGAGGTTAGAGACGACTCAAGAAATGTCTAAAGAGTTACCTTCGCACTTTTTCAGAATTGCCCAACTTGAGTTATGAGTACGAATGATATTTCTTTTTTTCTGTATCTGTAAGTAAGAACAAAAAACGACTCAAATTATAGTCGACTTCATGATTTTATGGATCTATTTGCCATTATATACAGAATATACAGAAATATTAGAATCATTTTTTCTCGAGCCGTATGAGGAGAAAGCCTCCTATACGTTTCTAGGGGGGGGGGGGGGGTATTATTTATCTACATCTATCCCAATGAGCGATCTATCGAATCGTTGCAATTGATGTTCGATCCCGAAGAGAAGGAAGAGATCTTCAAAAAGTGGGTTTTTACGATCCGATACAGAATCAAACTTATTTAAATGTTCCTGCCATTCGTTATTTCCTTGAAAAAGGTGCTCAACCTACAGGAACTGTTCATGATATTTTAAGGAAGGCAGAATTATTTTAAAGTTAAAGAAAGACCTTCATAAAGAAAAAAAACAAAATTTCTTTTAATAATAATAAATAAACAAGAAAAGGTAACTAGTATCTATTTTGGGCAATTAGTTACTCAAAATTTGCTCTTTTCTTGTTGTATTCATACTTTTTCTCTACCTTTTCCTTATTTTTTTTTTTCATCTAAATTTCTTATTTATGTTGTGCCAATCCAACACGAATTCTTATTTGATTTACTTAATACTTAAATACAATAATTAATTAATTATTAATTTAATTGAATTTGTTTTCCATTCATATTGACAATGTTGTATCGAACAAATATAATTCGATCGTAGATAAGCGGATCCGTTTATTCCGACCCCTAATTGGTTTTTCCTTTACTTCGGTCAAATGATGGGTTTGCCGGATTTACTATTATACATATACAAGATGTATTTTCTTAACGAAAATCACAAATTTTGAGAAAATGGGCGGTCTGTAAATTTTGATATTTCTATTGGGAATCCGTTGTTTTTTATTTTTTAATCCGATCCATTCATTTTGCTATTTTGGTGTTTAGAATTGATCATAAAATCTTTCCTTTCTATTTCTTGTTAGTTCAATGTTTTGACGTAGTTGTACAGTGCAATTCAATTGATTTTTTTTATTTCGATCGTATCTACAAATCATATTTATCTGGGTTGCTAACTCAACGGTAGAGTACTCGGCTTTTAAGTGCGACTATGATCTTTTACACATTTGGATGAAGTAACGAATTCGTCCAGACTATTGGTAGAGTCTATAAAACCGCGACTGATCCTGAAAGGTAATGGATGGAAAAAACAGCATGTCGTAATAATAAGAAGAAAATGGAATTTCTTAATTTCTTATTAGATTCCTATTTTTTTTTAGTAGAATTTGGAGTCGATCCTTACCAGATCAGTCCAAAATTTTGTTTTTATTTTAGGAGGAAGACAAAAAAAATTCACATTTGCGGTTGGGTTTAGTGAATAAATGGATAGAGCCCTACGGCTCCAATTCTGGTAAAAAAAAGCAACGAGCTTCTATTCTTTATTTGAATAATTACCCGATCTAATTAGACGTTAAAAAAAATTAGTGCCTGATGCGGGAAAAGGTTCTCCTGTGAGTGGTCCTTTGATTCTTTTTTTTTTTTTTTTTCTTTTTTAAAAAATCCTAACTATTCTCTATTATAGACTGGAAACGAATGTGTAGAAGAAACAGTATACTGACAAAAAGAATTTGTTCCAAAGTCAAAAGAGCGATCGGGTTGCAAAAATAAAAGATTTTTTAACCTCTAGTAATTATAACGAGGATAAACCCATTAGATAGAAGGGGATAGGAAAAAGATCTGTTGATTGGACTTTCTGTTTCCGGGGTATATATATTTTTTTATACATAATACATACCTTGTTCTGACCATATTGCACTATGTATAATTTGATAACCCAAGAAATGCCTACTGTTTTTGTTTCAAGTAGAAAAAATGTAAGTCAATGGAAGAATTACAAGGATATTTAGAAAAGGATAGATCTCGGCAACAACACTTCCTATATCCGCTACTCTTTCAGGAATATATTTATGCACTTGCTCATAATCATGGGTTAAATGGTTCGATTTTTTACGAACCTGTGGAAGTTTTTGGTTATGACAATAAATCTAGTTTAGTACTTGTAAAACGTTTAATTACTCGAATCTATCAACAGAATTTTTTGATTTCTTTGGTTAATGATTCTAATCAAAATCGATTCGTTGGATACAACCACAATAATTTTTTTTTTTCTCATTTTCATTCTCAAATGATATCAGAAAGTTTTGCAATTATTGTAGAAATTCCATTCTCGTTGCGATTAGTATCTTATTTCGAAGAAAAAGAAATACCAAAATATCATAATTTACGATCAATTCATTCAATTTTTCCCTTTTTAGAGGACAAATTATCACATTTAAATTATGTCTCAGATATACTAATACCTCATCCCATACATATGGAAATCTTGGTTCAAATTCTTCAGATTCAAGATGTTCCTTTTTTACATTTATTGCGGTTCTTTCTTCACGAATATCATAATTTGAATAGTCTTCTCATTACTCAGAAGAAATCTATTTACGTTTTTTCAAAAGAAAATAAAAGATTATTTCGGTTCCTATACAATTCTTATGTATTTGAATGGGAATTTTTATTCGTTTTTATTCGTAAACAATCTTCTTATTTAC